ATCAAGATATTTCGAAGTTAGAAATACTTAAAGAAGAAAAGAAAAACCTCTTCTGGTTTGAAAAATCCCTTCTTTCTCTTCTTTTCGACTATAAACGTTGGAATCATCCAACGCGATATATAAAAAACAATCGAATTGAAAATGCGGTAAGAAATGAAATGTCACAATATTTTTTTTATACATGTCAAAATGATGGAAAACAAAGAATTTCTTTTACATATCCACCCAGTTTATCCATTTTCTGGGAAATGATACAAAGAAATCTTTCTTTGTCTACAACAGAAAAATTTTTATATGATGAACTATACAATTATTGGATTTATACCAATGAACAAAAAAAAAACAGCTTAAGCAATGAATTTGCTAATAGAATTGCAGTTCTAGACAAAGGACTTTTTTATATAGATGTACTCGATAAAAAAACTCGATTATGCAATGATAAAACTAAAAAGGAATATTTGCCAAAAATAAATGATCCTTTCTTAAATGGATCCTATCGTGGAATAATAAAAAAAAAATTTTCACCAAATGAAACTGCAGTAAAAAATTGGATAGATGGGATTTTTATAAATAAGATTCATAGTATTCTTCGTAATGATTATAATTATCACGAATTTGAACAGAAAAAAGAGACATTTAATAAAAAATCACTATCAACAGAAATTAGGCATTTCATGCCTTTAATGATGCAATTTGCTGGGGAATCAGCATTCAATCTGAAAGGAATTTCTTTACTTCCAGAAGACGGACAAATCGAAAAAAATCTATTGGAATAAAAGAAATTACTAAAAAAATACCTACATAGAAAAAATACAAAAAAAGATATGAAGAGATGCGACCTCCTCCTAAATACTTGATACCTTCTGCTATAAAAAAGTTTAAAATCCCAAAACCATTTGGAATTCCATCAAGTATTCGTCTATCAAAAAAAGAAAATAATTTGCTCAAGCCTCTTATACTCTTAATTAAAGATGTTGTATAAAAAGCATCTATATACCCACGGTTAGAAGACCAATTATATATAATATTTATTATTTTGTCCCAAAAAACTCTGTTTGAGCCTTTTTTATCAAATGAATTAATTAAGTCCAAATTTTTTGACGATGAATAAACGGGTTTATATAAAAGGAAGGCTATAAAAATTCCCCAATAAGCTATACTAACTGAAAAAATTGCATTTATTGCAAATTCATACCAATCCGGAGACTTAGTCAAAGTTGTATGTAAAAAATTTCCGGATGGCGTTAACCATTTAGTTAATATATCCAATCCTTCTTGATTAAACGGAATTCCTATGAATCCAATAAAGAAAGTAAACAAAATCAATACAATGAGAGGAACTAACATCGCATTATCCGATTCATAAGGATATACAGAAAATTTATTATTTTGAAAATCAGTAATAGTAATTCCCGAAATTTTATATGGGTTTCTCGGAAAAACCAAGACTCCTTTGCTATTATTCATTGTTAATAAAGTCAATAAGGGCAAGTTTTTATTAATTGTTTTCAATCCTTCTTTACCCCATAGAGATATTGAATATAGGGAATTGCTTTTTTTTCCACTGTAATTTTTACAATAAAGGTTTAAATGACCTTCAAACGTAAGTAAATAGATTCGAAACATATAAAATGCGGTTAATCCGGCTGTGAAATAAGCTATTATTGCAAAAATTGGCGAATACGACCAACTATCATTAAGAATTTCATCTTTGGACCAAAAACATGCAAGAGGCGGAATACCACAAAGAGAAAGAGTACCTATTAAAAAAGCGATTTTTGTAATTGGAACATGTTTTGTTAACCCCCCCATAAGAACCATATTTTGGTTTTTATCTGGAGAATATCCAACAAGAATTTCCATTGAATGAATAATTGATCCGGATCCTAAAAACAATAATGCTTTTGAATACGCATGAGTAATCAAATGAAATAAAGCAGCTCGATAAGAACCCATACCTAGAGCTAACATCATATAACCCAATTGAGACATTGTAGAATAAGCTAAACTTCTCTTAATGTCTTTTTGAGCAAGAGCGAAGGTAGCTCCTAATAATATTGTTATTATACCTATAAAAGCTATTACATACATTATATAAGGTATAACTTTAAAAAGCGGAAGAAGTCGAGCGACTAGAAAAATACCCGCTGCGACCATGGTCGCAGCATGTATGAGAGCTGAAATAGGAGTCGGCCCCTCCATAGCATCGGGTAACCATACATGAAGGGGGAATTGGGCAGATTTAGCAACCGCACCAACAAATAAAAAGAAAGTACATAAAAGACAAAATAAAAGATTGACCTCATTATTATTAATTAAATTTTTAAATATTTCAAACAAATCCTGAAAATCGAAACTGCCCGTTATCCAATAAAGACCTAAAATTCCTAATAATAAGCCAAAATCCCCTACACGATTAGTCACAAACGCTTTTTGACAAGCATTCGCGGCAATAGGACGTGTGAACCAAAAACCTATTAATAGATACGAACACATTCCAACCAATTCCCAAAAAATATAAATTTGTATCAAATTAGAACTAGTAACTAACCCTAACATAGAAGTAGTAAAAAAACTCATATAAGCAAAAAATCTTAAATATCCCTGATCATGAGACATATAATTATCACTATAAATAAGAACCAAAATTGCAACAGTAGTTATTAACATCGACATAATAGAAGTAAGCGGATCGAGCAAGTAGCCAAATTCTAAAGAAAAATCAGTATTAATTATCCAAGACCATACATATTGATAACTTGAATTACTATTTATTTGGTGAATTGACAGCATCAGCGAAAAAAACATAGCTATACTTAACAAAGAAATACTACAAAAAGACCATATACGCCGAAGATCTTTTGTTGCCGTCGGAAAAAGGATAAGCCCCACCCCGATTAACAAAGGCACAGGAAGGGGAATAAAGGGTATGATCCATGCATATTGATATATATGTTCCATAATAGAAATAATAAATTTCGAATTAAATTTTTTGTTTAGGATTTACAGGCTCTTTGTTTTTTCTTTTTGAAATAAATCCAGTAAAAATTAATAACTAAAATTCTATAATAACTAACACATAGTTATATATTATAGAATCTTTTTTCTTTTTTTTTTTCTATATTATTGAACATTTTGTTAATATTCAAATCAAGAAATTCTAATTTATCAAATAACCAAATTTCGTAAATTAAAATAAAAGAAGTGGGAAGGAAGATAAAAAATTTTCATTTTATTTACATTTTAATCATTACTAATACATATATAGGATAAAAAAATATTATCAATTAGGGGATCAAGTAAAAAAAATTAATACTTTTTTTTAAAGGGTAAGGAGTTTCGTCTCGAATATAAATACATAAATAATGAATAAGAAACAAAGATTTGTTTGAACAACAGATGTTTTTCACATCCAACTATAACAATGAATAATCCATTTAATTTGAAATGGCAGTTCCAAAAAAACGTACTTCTATTTCCAAAAAGCGTATTCGTCAAAATATTTGGAAAAAGAGGGGGTATTGGGCGGCGTTAAAAGCTTTTTCTTTAGCAAAATCTCTTTCTACCGGGAATTCAAAAAGTCTTTTTGTACGAAAATTAAATAATCAAACTTTAGAATAATCGAAATTGAACTGACTCAAAAAAAAAATATCCTAACATAACAAATTTTAAATTCTTTTCATTTTGCATTTAGAATCAACAATCGATAAACGATTTAATTTTTTTATTTATTTATGTTTAAAAAAGAAAAAAATAATGTGATTTTTTTATGATATAGAAAAAAAGAACCCTTCAAAATAGATATAAAATTTTTGATCTTTTTTAGTCTATCGTGTCATTTCTAAGATGGGGATTTTTTCCCCATCAACCTAATTTGGTTTATCAAAAGAAATTTATCATATAAAAATAAAATAAGATATAAGATAAAGGATTTCTAAATGTAAAAAAAAATTGAACTTTTTGCATTCCTATATATTCATTATTTGCAAATCAATAGAAAAGGGTTTTTCGTTAATTTAATATTATCCATATATGTATATGTGAAACTTTTTTTTTTTTTTTTTTTTTACTATTAAAAAAAAAAGAATTTTTCTTAAATGACATATTGATTTAAATATTTAAGTGGTTTGTTGAAATATAAAAAACTTATAGACAAAAAATATTTTATTACTTTTATTTTTTGTTCTAAAACTTTCCATTCACAGAAAAATATTTGGATGCCGTACTGCAATTCTGATCCGAAAAAATTCATTTTTCTGGATTCAAAGAATCTATGTATTTCTTAGTATTATTTTTTTTTTCTCAGATAATTAATTCTTTTTTTTAAGTAACAAACGAAAACGAGAAAAATTTATTTTCAACTATACTTCGAGTTGAGAGACAGAATGCTCTAGTTACAAAAGTTTTATTTTAAAAACAAATTACTCGAAAGGCATCAAAGTCGTACCATAAAATTTATTTACCTAAAAGCCAATTTCGATTTATGAATGATTCTTTGATTTATAAGGTTACTAAAATAGGGATTTTGTTATATTTTGTATTGAAATAATCTCGACAATTGAATAAAAAAAGGCTATTATGATTTAAAACAAGCCGCTATGGTGAAATTGGTAGACACGCTGCTCTTAGGAAGCAGTGCGAGAGCATCTCGGTTCGAGTCCGAGTGGCGGCATGTTATCTTACAAATTTTAAAAGTAATTGAATAGTCCTATAGTTTATGTTGAATAATAATAATGAAAAATGAAAGGAATTTTATTTCCTATTTTAATTTCATAATTTAAAATTGAGGGTTTTCCTTTTTTTTTTTTTCAAAAAAAAAAATTTTCTTATGATATTTTCGACTTTAGAACATATTTTGACTCATATTTCTTTTTCAATGGTTTCTGTTTTAATTACATTACATTTGATAACATTATTAGTCAACGAACAAATACGACTATATAAGTCATTAGAAAAAGGCATGATAGTTACATTTTTCTATATAACAGGATTATTAGTTATTCGTTGGATTTTTTGGAAACATTTCCCATTAAGTGATCTCTATGAATCATTAATCTTCCTTTCTTGGAGTTTCTACATTATTCATATGATTCCTTATTTTAAAAAACAAAAAAAGAATTTAAGTGCAATAACGGCCCCAAGTGCTCTTTTTACCCAAGGGTTTGTTACTTCAGGCATTCTAACAGAAATGCATCAATCTGCAATATTAGTCCCCGCTCTTCAATCCCAGTGGTTAATGATGCACGTAAGTATGATGGTATTAAGTTATGCAGCTCTTTTATGCGGGTCATTATTATCAGTAGCACTTCTAATTCTTACATTTCAAAAAGAGCTAATAAGTATCTTTGATAAAATAAAACATTTATTAAATAACTCATTTTTCTTTAGTGAAATTCAATGCATGAACGCAAGAGGCAATATTTTAGAAAGCTCTATACCCCCTTTTGGTAGAAATTATTATAGATCTCAGTTGATTGAACAACTAGATCATTGGAGTTATCGTGTTATTAGTTTAGGATTTATCCTTTTAACTCTAGGTATTCTTTCGGGAGCAGTATGGGCCAATGAGGCATGGGGATCGTATTGGAATTGGGACCCAAAAGAAACTTGGGCATTTATTACTTGGACCATATTCGCAATGTATTTACATATTCGAACAAATACAAATTTTCAGGGTGTAAATTCTGCAATTGTAGCTTTTCTGGGCTTTCTTATAATTTGGATATGCTATTTTGGAGTCAATCTCTTAGGAATAGGGCTACATAGTTATGGTTCATTTACTACTTAATTAAATCGAAGATAAAATTAAGTAGTAAATGAAGTAGAGGGGTCTATAAGGACAAATCTCTTATAAACAGGTGAGAACCATTTAAATCGTAATTTAAATGGTTCTCGCAAACGTCAAGCATACCCTATTATCATTCCAATTCAGTCTTTCATCTTCTTACAAACATACAAATAAAGACGACTACTTTTTCATTTCATTAAAGGAAATGAAACTTATCTATAAAAAAAAATTGGCTAGAATAGCTTCCACTTTTTCAGTAGATAATGAAAGAACGAAATCCGGGTAAAGTCCAATACCAATTACTGGTAGAAAGATAGAAGTTGAAACAAATAATTCTCGTGGCCCCGAATCAAAAAAGCAAGAGTTTGGAATTTTAAATAACTTATACCCATAAAACATTTGACGTAACATAGATAATGAATAAATAGGAGTTAATATCATTCCAATTGCCATTCCAAAAGTAATTAGTATTTTTGGCATTAAAAGTAATTTTTGGCTGGTAATTATTCCAAAAAATACTAGAAATTCTGCAATGAAACCACTCATGCCTGGTAACGCAAGGGATGCCATTGAAAAACTACTGAATAGTGTAAATATTTTTGGCATTGGAATAGCAATTCCGCCCATTTCGTCGAGATAAACAAGACGTGTTCTATCGTAACTAGTTCCCGATAAGAAAAAAAGCGCAGCACCAATAAATCCATGAGAAATTATTTGTAAAATGGCTCCGTTAAGTCCCACATCAGTTATAGAATAAACTCCTATAATTATAAAACCCATGTGAGATACAGAAGAATAGGCTATTCTTTTTTTTAAATTACGTTGTCCGAGAGATGTTAAAGCTGCATAGATTATTTGTATTGTCCCTATTATTATCAACCAAGGAGAAAATATAGAATGAGCATGAGGTAATAATTCCATATTGATACGAACCAACCCATACGCTCCCATTTTTAATAGGATTCCTGCTAGAAGCATACAAGTACTGTAATGGGCTTCCCCATGGGTATCTGGTAACCATGTATGTAATGGTATAATCGGTAATTTCACAGCAAAAGCAATAAAAAATCCAATATACAAAATTATTTCTAATGTCAGGGGATACGATTGATTAATTAATGTGTCCAAATTTAAGGTTGCTTCATTAGAACCATATAAACCAACGCCCAAAACCCCCATTAATAGAAAAATGGAACCCCCGGCAGTATACAAAATAAACTTAGTAGCGGAGTAGAGACGTTTCTTTCCTCCCCACATGGATAAAAGTAGATAAACAGGAATTAATTCTAATTCCCACATTATGAAAAATAGTAAAAGGTCTCGAGACGAAAACGATCCTATTTGACCACTATACATTGCTAACATCAGAAAATGAAAAAATCGTGAATCTCGAGTAACTGGCCAAGCGGCTAAGGTAGCTAAAGTAGTGATGAATCCCGTCAGTAAAATGGGTCCGATGGAAAGTCCATCAATTCCCAATCTCCAATGGAAATCGAAAAAGTTGATCCATTTATAATCTTCTGTCAGTTGAATTAATGGATCATCCGGTTGGAAATGATAACAAAATGTATAGGTCGTTAGAAGTAGTTCTACGGTAGCTATACCAATAGTATACCATCTAATTACTTTATTTCCTCTATGAGGAAGAAAAAAAATTAATGAACCCGCAAATATTGGTAAAACTACAATTGTTGTTAACCAAGGAAAATAATTCATGGTAAAGACAAGATACACTTGGGACAAAAAAACCCGTACCCCAAAAGATCTTTTGGGGTACGGGTTTTTGTCGATAAAAAAATCCAAATTGAATAAATGGATTCAAATGCAATTTTCTGAAACGTATCAATAAGCTAGACCCATGCTACGAGTTGTTTCAGGCCCTAAATAAACTCGAACGCTTAAAAAATCGGTTGGACAGGCAGATTCACATCTCTTACAACCAACACAGTCCTCTGTTCTTGGAGCAGAAGCTATTTGTTTAGCTTTACATCCATCCCAAGGTATCATTTCTAATACATCTGTAGGGCAAGCTCGAACACATTGAGTACATCCTATACAGGTATCATAAATCTTTACTGAATGTGACATTGGATCTATAAGTTTTTAACTTCATTAATTTCAATTTTCGATCTAGTTCTAGTAAAGTAAATGAAGTACATACTCAAATACCAGACGAATCAATGATTTACCAGAATTTTTTGAATCAATAGATTTCTGGATTGGATTGGTGACCTATTAAAAAATAAAGATAAAAAGGTCCAAAATACTTTGATTTATTACATTTTTTAAAAAAGCTTCTACGTTAAGGTACGATACCTATTAATTTAATCTAAATTGAAGTGATAAATATCAAATTAAAATGACAATTTATATAATTATAATTGTAATATAATAGAAAATTAAACAAAATATATTTTTTTATTCTGTTTATTTATTCAATAAATTCGATTGATTGATACGAGTTGATTTTCTGTTACGATAAATTGAAGAAACAATAGCTGGGCCAATAGCTGCTTCAGCGGCTGCAATAGCTATAACAAAAATGGAGAAAATATTTCCCTTTAATTGGCGGCTATCAAAAAAATCGGAAAATGTTACAAAATTAAGATTAACTGCGTTCAATATAAGTTCAAGACACATAAGAGCCCGAACCAAATTTCGGCTCGTGACTAATCCATAGATTCCGATAGAAAATAAATAAGCACTCAAAACAAGTACATGTTCGAGCATCATTGACCAACTCCTTAGCAAGTTCTATTCATTTCAATATGAACAACAATTAAACCCGTTTTATTGACTAGAATATCATAAGTTCGAATAGAAGAAATTTTTTGCTCGTTTTGTATTAAAAATGAATTATTGCCGAGCCACGGCAATTGCGCCTATTAAGGCAACTAAAAGGATTATTGAAATGAGTTCAAATGGAAGAAAAAAATCTGTTGATAAATGAATTCCGATTTGTTGACTGTTAGTTATCAAATCCTGTTCTAGAATTTGATTTGGTTTTGTAGTCCAAATAATACTATACCATGATGTATTTAGAATCGTAATAATTAATGAAACAAAAAGACTTGTACAAACCAATGAAGTGACTCTGTCCCCAACAGTCAACAGACGAAAATCCGTGTCATATTCTGGACCATTCATGAACATTACAGCAAATATTATTAAAACATTTATTGCTCCTACATAAATAAGGAGTTGGGCAGACGCTACAAAATGTGAATTTGCTAGAATATAGAATAAAGATATACAAACAAGAACCAATCCCAATGAAAAAGCAGAAAAAATCGGATTGGTAAATAATACGACTCCTAAACCCCCTAATATAAGAACTGTTCCCAGAAAAAGTAAAAGAAAATCATGTATTGGTCCAGGTAAATCCATTCTAAAAAAAAATAATAAATAAAAAAATCAGAATGTTACATGATCTTATTGAATTGAAGAGGAAAAAGAATTCCTGTGTTCCGAACTGTTAAATCCTAATGAGTACAACTTTATATTGTTAAAGTTTTTGGACCCTGCGCCTTTGTCTTTTTTTTCTATTTTAGCTGTTATCTGTAAACGAAATTAAAACTACTAAAAAACCTTCATAGTAAACATATCGTCAATACAAATTGTGATTTTCATAAATCAATAAAATATCGAACAAAAAAAAACCTTAGTAATTTAATAATTAGAAATTGTTTTTTAATTACTGGATTTATCTTTTGTTTGTGGTGAATTTAAAATTGTTCGGATTGTGTAATCATCTGTTATTGAGATTGGTAAACGACCGAGCGAAATTTGATTATAATTTAATTCATGACGATCATAAGTAGAAAGCTCATACTCTTCAGTCATTGATAAACAATTTGTTGGACAATACTCAACACAATTACCACAAAATATACAGATTCCAAAATCAATGCTGTAATTAAGCAATCGTTTTTTTCGAATATCTGTTTCCAATTTCCAATCAACAACGGGTAAATCGATAGGACATACACGAACACATACTTCACAAGCAATACATTTATCAAATTCAAAGTGTATTCGACCTCGAAAACGCTCAGATGTGATCAATTTTTCATAAGGGTATTGAATAGTTACAGGTAAACGATTGGCGTGAGATAGGGTAATCATAAAACCTTGACCAATATACCTTGCCGCACGTACTGTTTGGTGACCATAATTGATGAACCCAGTTATCATGGGGAACATATATTAAATATCAATAATAATTTTATTTCTTTCTCTTGTTTACGACAAATTCTTAATTCTAGTGAGTATCAAATTTTTTATTTATTTTTTTTTATAATGAAAAAAGTTGGGAAGAGGTTGTTAATAATAGATTACCTAAAGAAATCGGCAAAAGAAATTTCCATCCAAGATTTAATAATTGGTCCATTCTCAGTCTAGGTAAAGTCCACCTTGTTGCGATAGGAATGAACAAGAACAAAAAAGTTTTAGCTAATGTAATAAAAATACCGATTGTCGTTCCAAAAACCCCATCCATTCTATTCATTTCAAAAAATTCAGAAATTAAAATGTCTGGAATAGATAAATCCCAACCACCCAAGTAAAGAACTGTTACAAATAATGAGGAAGCTAGTAGATTTAGATAGGAAGCAACATAAAATAACCCAAATTTAATACCGGAATATTCGGTTTGATACCCTGCTACTAATTCTTCTTCTGCTTCGGGTAAATCAAAAGGCAATCTCTCGCATTCTGCTAGAGAAGAAATTATAAAAACAATAAACCCTATAGGTTGCCGCCACAAATTCCAACCCCAAAAACCATATTTTGACTGCGCCTCAACTATATCAACTGTACTTAAACTGTTAGATAATCCTAGTCGATGATAAGATCACTCTTGTCAGCGCTATTACAGAACCGTACATGAGATTTTCACCTCATACGGCTCCTCAATAGCTATAGCTAAATTTTAAAATTCATTCGATATTCTTTATTCTTTAACGATATCCTTAAAAAATCGAAAAATCCTGAATTAAAACAATGGAATTCTGTCTGCAATATTATAAAAAAGTGCTTCAGAATTGATCTTGTTCTTTACTTCAATTTATTTTTGAGTAATAACTTAAGTTTTAAATAAACTACTCTTTTGACTTTTGCCAAAAAAAATTATTATTTTAATATATAATAATAAAAAAAAAAATTAAACACTAATCTATAACTTACAACATGAAAAATGTAATTTGCATGAATAGTATTATTCGGAAAAGCATTTTTGAATTAATTCTTTTATTAATTATATTTATTATATAATATATATTTTTTTTTTTTTTTATCCGTCTTGTTTCTTTTTTTTAGTTTAGGATTTAAAGTTAAAGAATTATTTCGTTCCTGATAGTCATTTACGTAGTGGGTGAATAGGAGCATACTCTGGATCGGAATTTGTGAGAGTACTACTTGATAATTTCTACCAATTTAAAGCCTCAATTAGTATTTCTTTTCTGTAAACTTTTGTGTAAAAAAGGATAACTTATATAATCTCTATTACAAATCCTTTATGTATTTTGGTTTTACTAATCATCCACTTATTTTTGGTCAATATATATGGTAAGACAGTGTTTTTTATTTATATTAAAAACTCCGTATACATATAGTTGTCGTTTTGAACCCGCTTCAAGTTCTGCTTACTAATTAAGAAATCTTGGGGGTAAACAGCCGTGACTGCTTATGTTTATTTTCCTTATACATAGGAAATGAGAGTAAAATTTTTTACTGCGAATTTCGAAGCTGTTTTTTTTTTTTTCACTCATCTAACTATCTGGTTTAGTTTCTCAATCTGATAAAAAAATTAAGATATCTATTCAATGCAGTGAATTTGTTATATTTATAAACTTAAACATAAATGGATGATTACTTATGTACGAATCACACGTAGAGATATTGATAACACACACAGAGTTAATGGTATTTCATAACTAATTGATTGGGCAGCAGCCCGTAAACCACCTAAAAAGGAATATTTATTATTCGATCCATAGCCAGACATAAGAAGTCCAATTGGAGCAATACTTGAAATAGCGATCCATAAAAAAACACCAATACTGAGATCGGCTAGAACAAGGTGATAACCAAAAGGAATTACTGAATAACTTAGGAGAATTGCTATGACGGCTATAGAGGGCCCCATACTAAATAAACGCGTATCTCCTCTAGATGGAACAAGGTTCTCTTTAAAAAGTAGTTTTGTTCCGTCTGCTAAAGCTTGAAGAATTCCCAAAGGACCCGCATATTCAGGTCCAATCCGTTGTTGTATACCCGCAGATATTTCTCTTTCTAACCACACGATTACTAATACGCCTACTGTTATTCCCACTATTAGAATGAAAATAGGGAAAAATATCCATATAGTCCCATAAACTTCTTTTAAGGATTCCCATTTGTAAAAAGAATTGATAGCTTGTATTTCTGTTGTATTAATTATCATTTCAACGATCAACTTCTCCCATAATAATATCTATGCTACCTAATATCGTCATAATATCAGCCAATTTCATTTTTTTAACTAACTGAGGAAGAATTTGCAAATTGATAAAACCCGGTGGGCGAATTTTCCATCTCCAAGGAAAAACACTCCGATCTCCTATCAAAAATATTCCCAACTCTCCCTTTGGGGCTTCGACTCTCACATAAAGTTCTTGTTTCGACAATTCAAACGTAGGCGATGGTTTTTTACTAATGAATCGATATTCAAAATCATTCCATTCAGTATATTTTATTTTATCAAAGCGTCGAATTTCTAAATTTTCATAGGGACCCCCTGGAATTCCTTCTAGAGCTTGTTGAATAATTTTTATGGATTCTGCCATTTCCCCTATTCGTACTAAATACCGAGCTAACGAATCCCCTTCTTTTTGCCATTGGACTTCCCAATCAAACTCGTCATAACACTCATAATGATCGACTTTACGAAGATCCCATTCTATTCCGGAAGCTCTTAGCATTGGTCCTGATAAACCCCAATTTATTGCCTCTTCCCCGCCAATAATACCTATGCCTTCAACTCGTTCTAAAAAAATAGGATTTTGTGTAATAAGTTTTTGGTATTCATCAAGTCTTGTTAAAAAATAATCACAAAAATCTAAACATTTATCTATCCATCCATAAGGTAGATCGGCAGCTACTCCTCCGATACGAAAATAATTATGCATCATTCTCATACCTGTGGCAGCTTCAAATAAATCATATACTAATTCTCTTTCTCTGAAAATATAGAAAAAGGGGGTCTGCGCGCCAATATCTGCCATAAAAGGGCCAAGCCATAATAAATGAGAAGCTATACGACTTAACTCCAACATAATAACTCTGATATAGCTAGCTCTTTTAGGTACTTGAATATTTCCCAATTGTTCAGGTCCATTTACAGTTATTGCTTCTGTGAACATAGTAGCTAAATAATCCCAACGTGTTACATAAGGCAGATATTGTATAATTGTTCGGTTTTCCGCAATTTTTTCCATACCTCGGTGTAAATAACCTAATATTGGTTCACAGTCAATAACATCTTCACCGTCTAAAGTAACGATAAGTCGGAGAACGCCATGCATTGATGGGTGATGAGGGCCCATATTGACTATCATGAGGTCTTTTTTTGTAGTTGGTACAGTCATAGGTTTTTCTCCGATTCATTCTTTCATGAAGTGCTGAAAATAAAAAGAAGTTTATAAAATTTCAAGATCTAACAAATCAAATACTAAAAGACGACCCTTAAAATTAACGTGTTTTTAGCTCTCGAATGCTCAATTGATTGATTAATTCTTTATAACGTACTCGATTTTTATTTGACAAATAAACCAGTAATCGTTGACGTTTTCCCAGAATTTTTCGTAGACCTCTCTGAGATGAATAATCTTTTTTTTGTAATTCCAAATGTGACGTAAGTCGTCGGATCTTATTGGTAAAACAGAATACTTGAAATTCAACAGATCCCCTGTTTTCTTCTTTTTTTTCATGCGAAATAACGGATATAAATGAATTTTTTGTCATAAATCTTTAACCTTCCTTACTTTTGTTTTTCTTTTTAGCAAGTAAAAAATTTCTCGATCAGTAATAATAATGGCCGCTATTTTAATCTGGGTTATAGACAAAATTTAGAATGTCCTTCTTTTTTATTTTAAACTTAAAAAAGAAAATTCTGGAGATTCTTTTATTAATCTAATTAATACGTCATCAAATAAGTATCATACATATATATAGGAATTGAATGTAGTCCAGAGCCTGTGTGCCTATATTTTGCTAGCGAATATATAGAGAATATATAAGAAATTTTGATTCTAAAGTTTTTTTAATCGCGGATACATATGTAGTCTTAATATACTAAAACGACTACCATTATTAGTATCAAACCAATAACGATTCATACAGGCTAAATCTTCTAAGCGATAATTAGGCCAAAGAAATCTTTTTAATTTTAGAAGTGGATTCATTTCTCGATAAAGATCTTTGCTTTCATCACAAAATTGATTGCAGTTTTTTATCTTAGTTTTGTTCGAAGATACGATAGTTTTATACACACTATTATTCCTTGAATTTAAACAAAGTCGAATTCTCAATTCTCTACGACGCCTGGGCGATAAAATATTTTCAGGAACTTTATTATTTTTATCCCAATTTTCGATGTATTTTTTTTTCTGTTTTTGGTGTTTACTCTTATGCACCAATGAAATACATATGGTTTGATGTAGAATAAATTGTTCGTTACCCCTTACAGAAAGACGAATGGGTTCAATAATCAATATCCCCTTTTTCATCAATTGTGTAAGAGTTAAATCTTTCTGAATCAGCATTATATCTAGACTCATTTCTCTTCTTTCAATAGAAGATATTGTAATTTCTCTTGGATTTGTCAATCGAAGCAAGAGACAATAGACTTTGATATTATTGATCAGTTTTTGATTTAAAGAATCATCCCATCTCAATTGAAAAAGCAAATACCTTTTAAGGAAGAAATCGAGTTCTGCTTCTGTATTACTCTTGTATTGTTTTTTCTTTATACGATTTTTTATATCTGATCTTATATAAGTTTCTTCAAGATCTTTTTGTTGATTTGAAAAAATAGATTCAAAATTTTCTTGAACATTTGATCTGGGATCTCGTTGACTTACGAGTTCTTTTTCATCTTGATTCTGATTCTCTAATTCAAAAGATTTTTGATCATTTGATATTATTGATGTTAAAAAAAGATTTGTTTTTTTCGTTCTATTGATGTTTTTATTTTCACGAAAATTTTCCTTTATATTACAATTTGAAAAAAGGAAATTAATTGGTATAACCCAAGGTTTCGTTTGATATGCATTAAAAAGTAAGAAAAATTCTGGGAAGAACCAAAATTCCAGAGTTGAGATGGGACGACTTAGTATTTCTTCATTCATTCCCATCCAATCAAAAAGGGTTTTTTTGTGATGGGATCGGTTGATTTCGTGATAAATTGTATGATAAAAAAGATCTTTTTTATGAGTTTGATCAACAAGTTGATAATTTTTCGGCTCAGCCTTAGTATTTTCATTACTACTAGTACTAATATTGATCCAATATTCAATGTTAACTTTTTTTCGAAGACAAAAATTTATGATTTTCCAATCAAAATATTTTCTATCTGTCTTTTTATCTATATTACTAATATTATTTATTACTAAATAATTAGTAATAGGGATACTCCACCACATATCAATTAATTTGTCTTTATGTATGTTGTAATTATAAGTATAAACGAATTCTTCATTTTTATTTACTTGCAATTGTTTTCCATAACTAAAAAAATCCTTGTTATCCTGATAAGATATAAAACTATATGATAAAATATCATATCTATAATTTTTTTGAAAATTTTCTTTTTGATCAGGAAATAACCATAAAGATTTTTCAGAAATTTTTTTCTTTGTGTAATTGATTAATTGGTCTTTTTTATCTGAATTCAATTTCTTTTTTTGTAAATTTTTATTTTCAACCTCACAATGTTCAGTGCCTCGATTATGCCATCTTTGTGGTACTAATCGAGACCATCTTATCTGAGATAAATCGTATTGATAATTATTTGTTAATTTCAACCAGTTTTTCCACGAGTGTAGTTCAAATTTTTTAATTTTTTTCATCTTTAACTCAGAATGAGTTATTCCTTCCGTTCCAAAAAAATTTTTTATTTCCTTTTTAAGAAATAAAGATGTTCCATGATACTGAAAGACAGACCTTAACTTAAACTTATATAAGTTTAAAACTTTGACTTGCGATAATTTGTACAATACATAGGCTTGTGATAAAAAAGATAAATCTGAAAGACTTTTTGAAGTTTTATTAATATTATTAATAAAAAAAAGTGATTTTATAAACTTAATTGTTTTTTTATTTGTTTTCTCAAACCTCTCTTGATTTGTTTGATTAATGTCAATGGGTTTTTCAAGAAGATCCTTTCTTGAGTCAAGAAAAAGTTCTATACTAATTCGGGGAATACTTATAATAGATATAAATATATCTACGTATATTCTTTCCCTAAAAAATTTTAAAAAAGAATTTGATTTACGAATTAACCGAGTCTTTTTTTTTTTTAATGTTTGACCCATATTTTTTTGTGAGTCGAAATTTTTAATCACATAATGTGTTTTATTAGAAATAATTTTATTTTTTATAATTTTTAATCTATTTTTTTTTTCTTTTGAAATTTTTTCAATTTTATTTTTGATTGTCTCTATTTGATTAGTTAAATCTTGTTTTTTTTGTTTGGACGACGAATCCGAAAAATTTTTCCAATTCATAAATATGGCTTGAGTGGATGATTCATTAATCATATGATTTTTGATTGTCAAATCTTTTTCTTTTTTTATTTCACTAGATTCTTCTCTCGCGCTAAATACTAAAATAGGATTTACCTTTGAAATTTTTTTTTTTATTTTTTTTAACAATAAAAGTCTTTGAATACTCCATTTTTTTGTTTCATTTAGGACTCTTAAAAAAAATAAAAATTTTTCTTTTACAATTTTAAAAATTCGAAACAATTTATGTCTAAATTTTCGAATTTTTTTATAAAATTCTTTAAAAATGGGTTGAAAAAAAGAGGGTCGTTTTCGGGGGGAACCAAAAGGAAGTTCAGCTTCCATCCCCCAAACTGTTAAAAAACAAAACTCATTTTTTTTATTTTGTTCTTGCTTTTTAATTTTATATCGGTACGAAGATTGTATCATAGATCTATGCCAAGGATTTAGACAGAAAGGAAATAGTATCTTTATCTGAATACCATCTTTTAACCAGTTTTTAGGAAATTCTGTTTCTGATAATTGAACACCATTATAGGTACATTTAACATGCATTTCTCTATTCCATTCTGTAAAATCCTTAGACCACTCGGGAAGTTGGAAGAAAACTATACGACCAATATTTTTTGCTATTATCAATAACGGTAAGATAACATATTTTCTAAGAATTGATTGAGTTACTAACATCAAACCCCTTATTGCTTGAGCAAATGGAATGGTATCCCAGGCTTCGGCTATTTCTATTCGTACTTTTTCTTTTCTTTTTTCTTCTTCTCTTTCATATTCTTTTTTTTTATCTTCTTCCGTATAATCGTAAATTTGAAATTCTTTATTTTTTTCTATATAATTATATTTTTTTAAAATTCCTTTAATTAGTTCGTAAATGTTAACAGCAAAAAATGAAACTTTGTCTAGTCTATCTAAAAAAAGAGGTGAATGTATATTTGCTTGA